TGTCTTCTTGTAGTTGGATCCCCAAGTTTTTGGAATGCTCCAAACTCTACTTGAGCATCCAAATCTGGGTCAATACCGGCAAAAACATCTCTGAACAAGGTTCTAGCACCATGCCAAATGTGTCCGAAGAAGAAGAGCAAAGCAAACGAAGCATGCCCAAAAGTAAACCAACCCCTTGGACTGCTACGAAAAACACCATCGGATTTCAAAGTCGCACGATCTAATTCAAAAATTTCACCCAATTGAGCGCGTCTAGCATATTTTTTCACAGTAGCAGGATCACTATAACTGACTCCATTGAGTTCACCGCCGTAGAACTCAACGGTTACACCTACTTGTTCAACACTATACTTCGATTCTGCCCTTCTAAAAGGAACATCAGCTCTAACAATTCCATCGCCGTCTACCAAAACGACTGGAAATGTTTCAAAAAAAGTAGGCATACGACGTACAAAAAGCTCACGGCCTTCTTTATCTCTAAAGATAGGGTGTCCTAACCATCCAACCGCTATTCCATCTCCGTTATCCATTGAGCCTGCCCTGAATAATCCTCCTTTTGCCGGATTATTGCCGATATAATCATAAAAAGCTAATTTTTCAGGAATTTTAGACCAGGCTTCTGATAAACTTTGATTTTCGGCTAGCCCAGCGCTAATTCTTCGATATATCTCTTGCTGGAAGTAACCCTGATCCCATTGATAGCGAGTCGGGCCAAATAATTCGATGGGGGTAGTTGCTGAACCATACCACATAGTTCCAGCAACAACAAAAGCTGCAAAAAAGACAGCTGCGATACTACTGGAAAGTACGGTTTCAATATTTCCCATACGCAATCCTTTGTATAGACGTTGTGGCGGTCGGACGCTAAGATGGAATAAACCCGCTAATATGCCCAATGTACCTGCTGCAATATGATGAGAAGCTATTCCTCCCGGAACAAAAGGATCAAATCCTTCCACGCCCCACGACGGATTTACAGGTTGTACTTTTCCCGTTAGTCCATAAGGATCAGACACCCATATTCCGGGACCATACAAGCCTGTTACATGAAATGCACCAAAACCAAAGCAAGCCACCCCGGAGAGAAATAAATGAATTCCAAAGATCTTGGGCAAATCCAAAGAAGGTTTTCCTGTCCGTTCATCACAAAATATTTCTAGATCCCAATAGACCCAATGCCAGATAGCTGCCAAAAAGCATAAGCCAGAAAACACAATATGTGCCCCAGCTACACCTTCGTAACTCCAAATTCCCGGATTCGTTACAGTCCCTCCTGTGATACTCCAACCTCCCCATGAATTGGTTATTCCTAACCGAGTCATGAAGGGAATAACGAACATACCCTGTCTCCACATTGGATCAAGAACAGGGTCAGAAGGATCAAAAACAGCTAATTCATACAGAGCCATCGAGCCCGCCCAACCAGCAACCAGAGCTGTATGCATTATATGAACGGAAAGCAACCGGCCGGGATCATTCAATACAACGGTATGAACACGATACCAAGGCAAACCCATGGAAAATACCCCTTTATCAAAGAAAAATAGACACTACGTAACTTTATTGCATTGAAAAAAACTATACTATGACTATCCTATGGACCTCCCTTGTTCGGTGGATTATTTCCTAAGAAGGGCTAGGTTACTATTTATTCTATTCTGTTTGTAATAATGGAATAATTCTGTTCGTAGGAACAAAGAGAAGCAGATTTATTCTATACTCGATAAGTATCAATACGCAATGGGGGGTTGGTACCATTTTCTATGAGTAAATGTTTATCATTAGAAGGACTTATTCGTCAAAATTTTCCTTTATTTATTTTGTCTTTCTTTCTAAATTTTTCTAATTTATGGATAAAATAAATATGATAAAGCCAATATTATAAAGACAATAAAACCATATTGTTACGTTTCCACATCAAAGTCAAATATAGTATTTAGTTCTTTTTTCTTTCAATTCATGCCTATTGGTGTTCCAAAAGTACCTTTCCGCAGTCCTGGAGAGGAAGATGCATCTTGGGTTGACGTATAGTGCGACTTGTCAGATATATTGGGTCATATGGGATTTCCCCGTTCTCTCCCCCGATCGAGATATCCTCTGTTTCGCCCAAGAAAGAGAAATTGAATCATCAAAAAATTGGAGCGTGAAGTGCAATTAGATGCATTCTTTGGGGAGATTCATAGTACTATTATCAATTAGAATAATTTATGGTTGGCTTTGGTTGGACTAAAAAATGAAGTATCCAGGCTCCGTTTAGAAAAAACCCAATTGGTAATATATCTATGATTACTACATGTATCATAAATGATTGCTGTTTGTTATTTGTAAAGTCATAACAAAAAGAAATGGTGATGGGAAGATTTGTCCTATATGTGCAAATCCAAATCGGGCAGATCTTTACCCGGAGTAGAGCATAGACCTAAAAAGATGAAAGAGACCCATTCAGGAACAAGAAAATACCATCGTGATTTGGATTGAATCTCGATGAAAGAATACATCA